ACTGGAGTTCAGGTAGAGAAGAAAATAGAGAAATAAAAGTTTTAGCTCAACATATATGTATGTCTGTTTTAAAAGCGCAAAGAGTAATTGATCAGATTCGCGGACGTTCCTATGAGGAAACACTTATGATACTGGAACTCATGCCTTATCGAGCATCTTATCCAATTTTACAATTGGTTTATTCTGCAGCAGCAAACGCTAATCATAATATGGGTTTGAACGAAGCTGATTCATTCATTAGTAAAGCCGAAGTCAATAGGAGTGCTATTGTGAAAAAGTTAAGAGCTCGGGCTCGGGGACGTAGTTATCCGATAAAAAAACCCACTTGTCATATAACAATTGTATTAAAGGAAAAATCTAAATCATTTTAAAAATATGAATGGAAAGAAAACATAATAGAAAAATATGGGACAAAAAATAAATCCACTTGGTTTCAGACTTGGTACAACCCAAAGTCATCGTTCCTTTTGGTTCGCACAAACAAAAAATTATTCCGTGGGTTTACAGGAAGATGAAAAAATACGGAATTGTATCAAGAACTATGTACAAAAAAATAGGAGAATATCCTCGGGTTTCGAAGGAATCGCACGTATAGGAATTCAAAAAAGAATCGATTTGATCCAGGTCATAATCCATATTGGATTCCCAAATTTATTAATAGAGGGCCAAACACGAGGAATAGAAGAATTACAGATGAATGTACAAAAGGAACTTCATTCTGTGAACCGGAGACTCAACATTGCTATCACAAGAATTGAAAAACCTTATGGACAACCAAATATTCTTGCAGAATATATAGCTTTACAGTTAAAAAATAGAGTTTCATTTCGAAAGTCAATGAAAAAAGCTATTGAATTAACTGAACAAACAGATACAAAAGGAATTCAAGTACAAATCGCAGGACGTATCGACGGAAAAGAAATTGCACGTGTCGAATGGATCAGAGAAGGTAGGGTTCCCCTACAAACAATTCGCGCTAAAATTGATCATTGTTCCTATACAATTCGAACTATTTATGGAGTATTAGGTATCAAAATTTGGATATTTGTAAACGAGTTTGGATATTTGTAAACGAGAAATAATAGACCCTCATTTGTCTTGCCATTCTGTCTAGTGCTAGTGATAAAACAAAAAATTACAAACTCTTTCATTCTTTTTCTGTTAAATCAAACAAAAATCAACAATTCTAATTCTATAAGGTTGAATAAAAATTCGATTGACCATTTAGTATAATTGCTATGCTTAGTGTGTGACTCGTTAGTTTTTTCTTTAGAGTTTAGGGTTGAGATTCAAAAAAAAAAAATGGACTAACCCCTACTATGAACTTAGTAACCATATAAATTAATAACCAACTTATTGCTTCGTATTGTCAAGATCCCAAGAAAGAGTCACTATATGGGTGGATCGATCATATAGTTGTAGCAACTGAAATTTTTTCCATAAAAAAGAAATCTGATTATGGGCTGTGAAGCAAAAATAAAGGGATGTGGATAAATGGAAGGATGATAGAAAGAGAGAACAAAAATATCAATGATATATGATTCCAATATGTATGGTCTATGAATCAACTCATAAAATAAAAGGCAGTGTGATAAAGCATTAATACTGATATAATCAATACTGATATAAATATATATATATATAAATATATATATAAATATATATAAATATATATATAAATATATAAATTATAAATATATAAATGAAATAAATGAAATATAAATTATAAATAAATAAAATAATATAAAAAAAAGAAAATAATAAAGAATAAAGAGCCTCGGGTTAATAAAAACTGAGGAGATTGACTCGGAAACGAATTTTGACGGAAGCTCCATTGCAGAGTTCAGGCCTAACCATTAATGGAGAAGCTATGGGAACGACGAAACCTGTGACTGCATAGGATTCTATTGAAAACGAATCCTAATAATTCGTTGGGTGGGATGGCGGAACGAACCAAGAAAAAATTGATTTATTCTGAGAGGTGTCATGAATTGACTGACCCTACGAATGAAAGAGTAAATATTCGCCCGCGAAACCTTTATTTATTGGATTACAATTTTTGGCACGATTCAATAGAGGTAAGGTAAGGATTCATTATATTCTACGTTATGTTATATTCTAAAAAAAGAAGCATTTTTTTTTTATTTTCTATATCTAATAATATACACGTCCAGCTGTATATTTTGTATATACATCTTCCTTTGTAAGAAATTAAATATGTAAGAAATTAAATATCAATAAATGCCATTCATTACTTATAATTTAATTTAATTTTTTATTTTTATATTATTACTTTTACTTATATTAACTTATAATATTAACTTATAATAATAATAATTATATTAACTTATAATATATTAACTTATAATAATTATATAACTTATAATAATTATATAATTTTATTAATTTTATTATTATTATATTATTTTATTATTTTTTATTATATATTATTATTATAAATATAATTATTATCATAATTATACATGTATATATGTGTATCTGTAATATTATTGAATCGTTTCATTCGCGAGGAGCTGGATGAGAAGAAACTCTCATGTCCGGTTCTGCAATAGAGATGGAATTAAGAAACAACCATCAACTATAACCCCAAAAGAACCAGATTTCGTAAACAACATAGAGGAAGAATGAAGGGAATATCTTGTCGAGGCAATCATATTTGTTTCGGCGGATACGCTCTTCAGGCGCTTGAACCCGCTTGGATCACAGCTAGACAGATAGAAGCGGGGCGGAGAGCAATGACACGATATGTGCGTCGTGGTGGAAAAATATGGGTACGTATATTTCCCGACAAACCTGTTACAGTAAGACCTACGGAAACACGTATGGGTTCGGGAAAGGGATCCCCCGAATATTGGGTATCTGTTGTTAAACCGGGTCGAATACTTTATGAAATGGGCGGAGTATCAGAAACTATAGCCAGAGCAGCTATTTCAATAGCTGCGTGCAAAATGCCTATACGAACTCAATTTGTTATTTCACGATAGGGATGTAGAACTAAACAAAAGGGATATTGAGGATGAAAAAACAACCGCAGGTTTCTTTTTTTCTGGACGGACAATATTTCTTTTTTTCCTTCATACTTTGCATTGAAATAACAGATTCAAATAAAAAATATATGATTCAACCTCAGACCCTTTTGAATGTAGCGGATAACAGCGGAGCTCGAGAATTGATGTGTATTCGAATCATAGGAGCTGGTAATCACCGATATGCTCATATTGGTGACGTTATTGTTGCTGTAATCAAAGAAGCAGTGCCAAATATGCCTCTAGAAAGATCAGAAGTCATTAGAGCTGTAATTGTACGTACATGTAAAGAACTCAAACGTGACAACGGTATGATAATACGATATGATGACAATGCAGCGGTTGTCATTGATCAAGAAGGAAATCCAAAAGGAACTCGAGTTTTTGGTGCGATCGCTCGGGAATTGAGACAGTTGAATTTTACTAAAATAGTTTCATTAGCTCCCGAGGTATTATAAATACTAGTAGATGACACTATGATATAGTAAGCTATCTGAAATAGATCAAATTAATAGATTGTGTCTCACGCATATACTTTTAATTTTGAAAATTGAATAATTCAAAAAAAAAAAAACAAAGAAAAAAGAAAAAAGGAAACATGTTGATTATATCAAAATTACATGTTGATTATATCAAAATTAGGAAGCACAAAAAATTATAGTTCGTTATGGGTAGGGACAATATTGCCGATATAATAACTTCTATAAGAAATGCTGACATGAATAAAAAAGGAACGGTTCGAATAGCATCTACTAATATCACCGAAAACATTGTTAAAATACTTCTACGAGAAGGTTTTATTGAAAATGTTCGAAAACATCAGGAAAATAACAAATATTTCTTGGTTTCAACCCTGCTACATAGAAAGACTAGGAAAGGAATATATAGAACCGTTTTAAAGTGTATCAGCCGACCCGGTTTACGAATTTATTCCAACTATCAACGAATTCCTAAGATTTTAGGTGGAATGGGAATTGTAATTCTTTCTACTTCTCGAGGTATAATGACAGATCGAGAAGCTCGACTAGAAAGAATTGGAGGAGAAATTTTGTGTTATATATGGTGATCCTCCTCCTCTGGTATCCTAATTTTATCTCTAACTTCCCATTTGTGAAATAGAGAGGAAAAGTAAGTTATATACCTCTTCCTTCATTAGTTGATACTTCAAGGGGGTTACCTGGAATGAAAGAACAAAAATTGATTCATGAAGGTTTAATTACTGAATCACTTCCCAACGGTATGTTCCGGGTCCGCTTAGATAATAAAGATCTAATTCTAGGTTATGCTTCAGGGAGGATACGGCGCAGTTTTATACGGATACTACCAGGAGATAGAGTAAAAATTGAAGTAAGTCGTTATGATTCAACCAGAGGACGTATAATTTATAGACTTCGCAACAAAGATTCGAACGATTAAGTGATTTTTTTAAACATTCCTTTCATGGGGACACAATTCGAAGTTAAAAAAAATATTCAAGAAACTTATTTTCTTCAAAAGAGTAGATTCAGAATTAAGGTAAGGAATAAGAAATATGAAAATAAGGACTTCTGTTCGTAAAATTTGTGAAAAATGTCGACTGATCCGTAGGCGCGGACGAATTATAGTGATTTGTTCCAATCCGAGACATAAACAGAGACAAGGGTAATCTTTCTAAAAAAGAACTTTCTAAAGGGGAGGACCCATGTAAGAATAAAAGATATGTTTTAACATGAAATGGATATCTCCGTATCTTTTCTTTCTGTATATTTATGACTCATATTTATGAGACGATAAAATATGACAAAAGCTATACCAAGAATTGGTTCACGTAGGAATGGACGTATTGGTTCACGTAAGAATGGACGTAGAATACCAAAAGGAGTTATTCATGTTCAAGCGAGTTTCAACAATACCATTGTAACTGTTACAGATGTACGAGGTCGGGTGGTTTCTTGGGCCTCCGCGGGTACTTCT